AAATAAAAGGCATTGATCACTCTTAATTTAAATACTAATTTAAAGCTTCTATCACTATCACTATCATATAAAAAAAAAGTCGAATAAAAGAAAAGAATTTTAATAGAATTAATTAATCGAATTAAAGCTATAAATTATATACCATAAAAAAGCTAAAAAAAAGCTAAAGCTATAGTCTAAGTGGCTCTTATTTAAACCTGAACCATTTAACTTTCTTGACATAGATAAAAATATAACAAAGATATGGAAATAAATTGCGTCCATGCGTCCAATAGGATTTGAACCTATACCAAAGGTTTAGAAGACCTCTGTCCTATCCATTAGACAATGGACGCCTTTCATTCCAATTTTTTTGCTCATTTTTACTTTTTACTTTGAATAAAAATATAAGAATAAAAAAAAAATATAAAAAAGGTTCGAGATAATTTTTAGAATGGCCTATTTAGTTCAATGATGTATTAATTCTTCAAAATCTATTCTATTTTATTATGAAATTTATGATTAAAAATGAAAACGAAAATAGAATAAAATATAATAAATATAAGAATAGAAAAGAATAAGAATGTAATTCGTTTTAGTAATAAAATAATAAAATATAGGATCTTACCTTTTTTTATATTGAATTTTAATGGGATTTTATTACAAATAATAAAAAAATTCTTCTTATTTTGCTTTATTCTATCTGTTTTTATTCTATCTGTTTTATTCTATTCGAGCCAAATGGATCCTAATCCTATATCGACTCCATTTATAGAGTCTATAATAATATATAGAGCGGGTAGCGGGAATCGAACCCGCATCGTTAGCTTGGAAGGCTAGGGGTTATAGTCGACGTTGATTCATCTTAACGTCTCTAATTCAAAACCAAACATGAAACTTTTGTTTCATTCGGCTCCTTTATGGACTATCGAGAAATTCTCGGATATAAGACGTGAACAAAAAAAAAATAAAAAAAACAATCAAATTGTTATTAATAAAAATTTAAGAGAAAATACAAAGGAAATTGAACTTCTTTAACTTGGACCCATAATATCTATGTCAGCTTTCTCTCTTACTGCATTCAAAAGAATGTGCTAGAATGTGCTTTCTAGATGATCCCTCTAGAAGAGGGGAATTTGAACAATTTTTCTAGTTACTTCGTTCTCTATTTCTATTTGAAAGAATCCTTAGGAAAAGTCTTTTGTTTCCGCCGGGCTAATAATACTCAAAAAAAATGGATGTCTTTAGTAAACCAAAGTCACCTTTTAATAGCTATTTCGCTTCAATCCTTTCTCGACAAAAAAAAAATCGAAGATTTAGTTACGATTAGAAAGAAACTTTTCTATGTTTATCCATGGATCCTTTACTCATACTCATTCAATTGAATATATTCATCCAACTCAAAAATTATGTTTCGTAATTTCATAATCCAATTTATGTTTATGAAGTTATAGTTGATTCTTGGATACAAATCACGAGAATGTATATTCTTCTTCGAATCTTTTATTGAAAGGGGAAGGATTAAATCCTTTTAAGAAATAAAGTTTTTGATCGGAATATTAATCCAACCGAGGGATCCCTTAACTATTAAGGGGATTACTAGAACGAATCACACTTTTACCACTAAACTATACCCGCTATGATGCCATTATCTTCTAGAAAGGGTCTTTTGTCGAGCAAAGTAATTGGTCGGAATCAATATAGGATTAAAAACGAATCATGAAAACGAGAGCATTGATATATTTTTTTGTCAGTACACATAATGGGCTTAGGAAAAGAAGACTCATTCAAATGACTCAAAAAACGAAAAAACTGCTTTCTTTTTCGAGTAAGAATGTATTGTTCAAGAAACCACAGTCTTTTTAGCTTTTTTTGTGTCCAGTAAAAAGTAAAGTAAGTAAAAAAAAAAAAAAAATAGAGTCAAATAGAGTCTATAATAATATATCTAGATAGATAGATTGTATATTGAGTCTGTATTGATTGGAATATTGGGTTGGAGATATCTTTTTTGAGCACTTACTTTATCTAACTTTTATCTAAATTGAATTGCCGATAAAAGTTAGATATTTGATAAAACTTTATTACATATTTTTATTTTATATCTATAATATAACAATATAACTTTTTTTTTTTATTTTTTTTAGTTAATATTAATTATTGAATTTTCGCTTAGGAATTTGTTTTATTAATTCTTTATTAATTCGATACTGAAATGAATTCAATTAATTGTAATTCGGAGAGATGGCTGAGTGGACTAAAGCGTCGGATTGCTAATTCGTTGTACGAGTTCTTCGTACCGAGGGTTCGAATCCCTCTCTTTCCATTTCTGTTACGTTGATAACTTGGTCTTGATATTTGAATTCTCTTTCGAATTTGTCAAACCCTCTTGGTTTTTCTTTTTTGTTTTTTCATATTTTCATATATATATATCATATATATATATCATATATATATATATATATATATATATTATAGTCTTATGTCTTATTAAGTATTATAATTTTTATTTTCATTTTTTTATTTTATTTTCATTTTTAGAGTTAAGGGTGTGAAATAGATAAAATCCTAAGAACATTTCAAAATCAAGTAAAAATAAAAAAACAATTTTTTTTTATTCTTCGCGTCCGGGATTTCGTCCTGGATCATTAGATAGGAATCCGAAGATGAAGAGAGAAACAAAGAATATCACTACCGTGTAAACAAAAAGTTTGAGAGTAAGCATTACACAATCTCCAAGATTCCTTTTTTTTTTTGTTTGGGAAAAAGAGAATAGATTCTCTATTTTTAGAACACATATTCTATTTAGACACCAAGAAATCAAGTGCTTTATAGAAATAGAAAAAATATTCCATTTCAGCAATGCATTTGTAAAATTTTGTCGAGTCCTTCATTATCAAAAATTTTATTTATTTTATTTCATACCGACAATTAGATATTATGGGGGACTCTAAGTAGAATATTCTATTCTAGTATATATGATAAAATATTCTAATAATATATAGACTAATAGATAGACTAATAGAATAAGGTAGAATAAGGTCTTTCAATGGAAAAAAGTGAAGAATGAGGAAATCTGTGGATACAGATTTATCGTGGCTATACAGGAATCTCGATCGTTGACTTGAGGATTCATACTGTTACGACTTATCTGATCTTATCAATTGTTAGGATTTTTTTTTCGTGAATAAATCATGAATTTTGGAAGGTTAGAACAGTATTTAAGATCTTATCGAAAACTGACAGCAGCTTGCCAAACAAAGGCTAAGAGAAGAAAGAGCACAGGGATGACTGGCATAACATCTATGATTGGCTTCAAAAAAGCGTAGGCCTCAGGCAATTTAGCGAAGAGAAAACTGCTTGAATAAAGGAGAGAGTTAAAACAGATCCAGATCAAACTAAAGATATTAAGCATAACAAAAATTTTTTTCTTAAAAATAGAAAGATAATTGTATCTTTTTTTTTTATTGAGTTTTTAATTTATTATTCATTTTAAAATGAATAATAAATTAAACAATTTAAAGTAGGTTAAAGTAGGGTAGACCAATCAAAAAACCTTCATTCAATTCTCAAATAAAAAAAAGAAAGAATAGAAGAAATCGTACTTTCATCCAATATCTTAATTGAATTATATATTATGATCAATAAATTCAGTTTAAATTCAGTTTAATTCTATATCTACATGTATCAAAATCTTATGAAGAATCTAGTTCAGAGATCTTTTTGACTGGAATTGACGAACAACCAATACTAATATTAGTGTTTAGTAGTAACGAATAGAAATAGAATATGGGATATGGGGCGTGGCCAAGTGGTAAGGCAACGGGTTTTGGTCCCGCTATTCGGAGGTTCGAATCCTTCCGTCCCAGATCATACCCATTATATTATTTCTATGAGAATAGGTATTCTCGGTATATAGAATCTTTATTTTCAGCATATGAGAATAAAAAAGGATTGTCTTTTTGAACAACTTTCTGTTTAATTTAAGATTCTAATTCATTTTATCTTTAAGATTCTAATAGATGTGATTCTTCTTCATTTTTGAATTATTTAAAGTGATTCTTCTTTGAATCATATTTTGCATAAATTGGATTGAGTTCAAATCAAATAGACATTGATGCAATTGAATCTATTTTTGATCCGAGAAAGATGAGAACATAGATCAAAATCTTTTTGAATTTCTGAATTGAATTATAATACTAAGAGTACTAATTGAACTCAATCAAGGTGATTAAGCAAGAGGATTAAGTCGATTAATTTACTAGGGTAGGGTAAAAAATAGGAAGAATGGCTTAATCTGTACTTCTTTTGCTTTGTTTTGTACCTATACAAGAGAGTAGAGTCTAGCATCCAGTAAAATAGTATGCTTTTTCTTTGCCTTATTCTTTGATTTAGAACCCCCAACCCTCATATGCTTACTCGGAGAAGTAGATAGCGATCAATCGGAAATGGAAAAGCTCCATTTCAATCCTCTTATCTCTTTTAATCTAATTTTTTAATCTAATTACTAATATAATTACATATGTAAACAAAAAAGAATTCATATAGATTATAGATATAGAAGTCAAAAATCTGGACTGGATTACTCAAAAAAATGGATATAGATAGTATCACCTTAACCAACAACTATTCATGATTCCATAAGGGAATTAATTACATATTAAAATTAAAACGAATTAAAACTAAAGGAGGAATATGCTCAAACTTCGTTTGAGACGGTGTGGTCGAAAGCAACGAACTATTTATCGAATCGTTGCAATTGATGTTCGATCGCGAAGAGAAGGAAAACCTCTTCGTAAGGTTGGTTTTTATGATCCAATAAATAATCATACCTATTTAAATTTTCCTGACATTCTATATTTCCTTGAAAAGGGTGCTCAACCTACAGAAACAGTTCAGGACATTTCAAAGAAATCGGGGTTTTTACATTTACACAATTCTGCTTTAATCAAAGCAAATTCAACTAATGCAATACAAAAAAGGGGGGTTGGATGATTTATATATAACTTGGTCTACCCCTGTTTAATTTAACACAAGTCCAATAAACACAAGTCTTAGGCTTGTGTTTGTTAATTATATATCTTAATTCTCTAATCTTATTAATCTTATCCATATTTTATTATTATTTAAATTTGATTTAAATAATTTTCTTTATTTTATTTTTATTTTATTAATTATTAATAATTTTTTTTGCTTTTTTCCTTTCTTCATTGTATTCTGTTCAAGTTTATTTTTTTTTCAACATTCACACTCATATTGACAACAGGGTATCAAACAAATATAATTCATTGTGTGTGGGTAAATCGATCTTTCTCCCTTCTATAGGTTTTTGTTTTTGTACTTTATTCAATAGATAACATACGTGACAAGAAATGACCTATCAATTTAGATTTTTTAATATTGTTATTTAAGAATTTAGTGTATTTGCATCTGAGCCATTCATTTTTATGTTCAGAATCAATTCGAAATTTTTATATTTCATTTTCTTGCTAGTTTAATATTTGGATTGTGCCTTGCAATTCAATTTCTTTTTTATTTTATTGGGATTCCGATTGTATCTACACATCCTGATTATTTTGATGTTTTTTGAGGCGGGAGGGTTGCTAACTCAACGGTAGAGTACTCGGCTTTTAAGTGCGACTAGCATCTTTTACACATTTCTATGAAGAAATTGATTCGTCCACACTATCTGTAGAGTTGGGAAGATCGCGACTGATCCAAAAAGGAATGAATGGAAAAAACAGCATGTCGTAGCAACGAAGAATTCCAGGAATTTTTTTCTTATCGGCTTGATCAAAACTTTTTCTTGAATTCTTGGCGCAAAACAAAATGCATTCAAAGTTTGGTCAAGTGAATAAATGGATAGAGCATTATGGCTCAAATTATAGGTAAAAAAAAAAGCAACGAGCTTGTGTTCTTAATTGGATCTTAATTGGAATGATTTCCCACTCTAATTAAACGTTAAAAATACATTAGTACCTGATGTGGGAAAGGTTTTTTCCCTGAGTGGATTATCCTTTTTATTTTATTTTTTTTTTTATGAGTCCTAACTATTAGCTATTCACCATTAGGGGGTGGAGATGAAGGTGTATAAGAAGCAGTATATTGATAAAGAAATTGGTTCCAAAATCAAAAGAGCGATTGGCTTGAAAAAATAAAGGATTTTTAGCCATCTTCTTAGCCTTTAATCAACATAAACCAATTAGATGGAAAAGGAGAGGATAGAGAGTCCGTTGATGAGTTTATTTCTTGCCGTGGTATTTAGTCTTTTCTTACTATAAATACTATTGCTTTGACTGTATCGCACTATGTATCATTTGATAATCTCAAAAACCCTACCTTTTACCTTCGGTTCAAATTGAATTTCAAATGGAAAAAGAAAAATTCCAAAGATATTTAGAACTAGATCCATCTAGGCAGCATGACTTCCTATACCCACTTATCTTTAGGGAGTATAGTTATGTGCTTTCCCATGATTATGGTTTAAATAGATCTATTTTGTTGCAAAATGTCAGTTATGAAAAAAAATCTAGTTTACTAATTGTAAAACGTTTAATTATTCGAATGGATCAACAAAATCATTTGATTATTTCTACTCATTATTCTAACCAAAATATATTTTTTAAATGCAACAAGAATTTATATTATCAAATGATATCAGAGGGTTTCTCAGTCATTGTGGAAATTCCATTTTCCCTACGATTCGCACCTTCTTTAGAAAGGTCAGAAATAGTAAAATCTCATAATTTACGATCAATTCATTCAATATTTCCTTTTTTAGAGGACAAATTTTCACATTTAACTTATGTATTAGATGTACTAATACCCTATCCGATCCATCTGGAAATCCTGGTTCAAATCCTTCGATGCTGGGTGAAAGATGTTTCTTCTTTGCATTTATTACGATTTGTTCTCCATGAGTATTGGAATTGGAATAGTCTTCTTACTCCAAAGAAATCCATTTACATTTTTTCACAAAGTAATCCAAGATTTTTCTTGTTCCTATATAATTCTTATGTGTCGGAATACGAATCTATCTTTCTTTTTCTACGTAAACAAGATTCTCATTTATGGTCAACATCCTCTCGGGTCCTTCTTGAGCGAATCCATTTCTATGGAAAAATAGAACATCTTGCAGAAGTCTTTCCTAATTATTTTCAGGTTATCCTTTGGTTGTTGAAGGATCCTTGCACACATTATGTTAGATATCAAGGAAAATTCATTCTGGCTTCAAAAGATATGCCATTTCTGATGAATAAATGGAAATTTTACCTTGTTAATTTATGTCAATGTCATTTTTTTGCGGGGTCTCAACCGGAAAGGATCTATATAAACCAATTATCCAAGCATTCTCTCGACTTTTTAGGCTATCTTTCAAGTGTGCGACTAAATTCTTCAGTAGTACGGAGTCAAATGGTGGACAATGCATTTCTAATAGATAACGCTATGAAGAAACTCGATACAAGAGTTCCACTTATTTCTTTGATTCGATTATTGGCAAAAGCGAGATTTTGTAACATATTA